AGAATATCAATGATATAGAATTCCAATATGTAAGGTCTACGAGTCATCTCAGAGAAGACAGTGTAATAAAGCATCAATACTAATCGATTCATCCATACATAATTAAATATTAAATGAATTGTTCTTCTAGAAGAAAAAAATCAAGAGCTTGGAGCCAATAAAGACTAAGAAGGTTGACTCAGGAACAAATTGGATTATGAGCTCCATTGTAGAATTTGGACCTAACCATTAAGTACGAAACGATGGGAACGATGGAACCTGTGAATGCAAAAGATTTTATTGAAAAAATGAATCTTAATGATTCACTAGTCGGGATGGCGAAATAAACCGGAGATCGATTAATTTATTGGGAGAAGTCACGAACGAGCCCTACAAATGAAATAGAGATGGAAAGAGTAAATATTCGCCCGCGAAAACTTTCTTTTTTTTAGTTGCTAAACTTGGATAAAGGACAAAACAAAATAAAGATTTATTAGAACGTTATAAAAAAAACTATTTTTTAGAAAAATGTTAATAATTCAAATTAAATGTTTTTAATCCTTTTCTTTTATTCGTGAGGAGCTGGATGAGAAGAAACTCTCACGTCCGGTTCTGTAGTAGAGATGGAATTGTGAAACAACCATCAACTATAACCCCAAAAGAACTAGATTCCGTAAACAACATAGAGGAAGAATGACGGGAATATCTTATCGAGGTAATCATATTTGTTTCGGTAAATATGCTCTTCAGGCACTTGAACCTGCTTGGATCACATCTAGACAAATCGAAGCAGGTCGACGAGCAATGACACGAAATGCACGCCGTGGTGGAAAAATCTGGGTCCGTATATTTCCAGACAAACCAGTTACAGTAAGACCCGCTGAAACACGTATGGGTTCGGGGAAAGGATCCCCTGAATATTGGGTAGCTGTTGTTAAACCAGGTCGAATACTATATGAAATAGGTGGAGTAAGCGAAAATATAGCTAGAAGGGCTATTTCAATAGCAGCATCCAAAATGCCTATACGAACTCAATTCATTATTTCGGGATAAAAATATAGAACCGACAGAAATGAGTCTTGGGGATGAAAGTTTCTTTTTTTGGACAAACAATATTCCTTTTTTTCTTCATCCTTTGCATTGGAAGAATAGACTAAAAAATTGATATGATTCAACCTCAGACCCATTTAAATGTAGCAGATAATAGCGGGGCTCGAGAATTGATGTGTATTCGAATCATAGGAGCTAGCAATCGTCGATATGCTCATATTGGTGACGTTATTGTTGCTGTGATCAAAGAAGCAGTACCAAATATGCCCCTAGAAAAATCAGAAGTAGTCAGAGCTGTAATTGTTCGTACCTGTAAAGAACTTAAACGTGACAGCGGTATGATAATACGATATGATGACAATGCTGCAGTTGTGATTGATCAAGAAGGAAATCCAAAAGGAACTCGAATTTTTGGTGCGATCCCCCGGGAATTGAGACAATTCAATTTTACTAAAATAGTTTCATTAGCTCCCGAGGTATTATAAAATGAGATCATGATATGTTTATAGTGGGGTATTTGAAAGAAATAGATTAAGAACTAGATTAATTAGTAGATTGTGTCTCACGTATATACCTTTAATAATTCATATTCATAAAACAATAAGTAAAAAAAAAAAAAAAGAAAAACATGTTGATTATATCAAATTTTGGGGCACCCATAATTTTAGTTCACCATGGGTAGGGACACTATTGCTGAGATAATAACCTCTATACGAAATGCTGATATGGATAGAAAAGGAGTGGTTCGCATTGCATCTACTAATATTACCGAAAATATTGTTAAAATACTTTCCCGAGAAGGTTTTATTGAAAACGTTAGAAAACATCGAGAAAAAAACAAATATTTTTTGGTTTTAAACCTGCGGCATAGAAGGAATAGGAAAAGACCCTTTAGAAATTTTTTAAATTTAAAACGGATCAGTCGACCCGGTCTACGAATCTATTCTAACTCTCAACGAATTCCTAGAATTTTAGGTGGGATGGGGATTGTAATTCTTTCCACTTCTCGAGGTATAATGACAGACCGAGAGGCTCGACTCGAAGGAATCGGCGGAGAAATTTTGTGTTATATATGGTAATCCTTTTAATATCCAAATTGGATCCAAAACTTCTTCCTATTTGTAAAAAAAAGAAAAGGGACGAGTTGTCTAATATCGTTCCTCCTCCCTTAGTTGATACTTCAAGGAGGCTTTACCTGGAATGAAAGAACAAAAATGGATTCATGAAGGTTTAATTACTGAATCGCTCCCCAATGGTATGTTCCGCGTTCGGTTAGATAATGAAGATCTGATTCTGGGTTATGTTTCAGGAAAGATCCGACGTAGTTTTATACGGATACTGCCAGGGGATAGAGTCAAAATTGAAGTAAGTCGTTATGATTCAACCAGAGGACGTATAATTTATCGACTCCGCAACAAGGATTGGAAGGATTAGGTGGTTTTTATTCAATACGATTCGAGATGAAAAATTT